TTCATCAAAATTTAAGCGAATCAAATTCAAAATGATTCTTCAAATTAACGAGTTTTTTTTGACAACTGGTCGATTAATTCTTTGAATTCTTTATAATGTACTCTAGTATTTTTGTTCTCCAACTGGTCAATTAATTCTTTGACTTCTTTATAATGTACTCTAGTTTTTTTTGACAAATAAGCCAGCAGCCGGTGACGTTTTCCCAGAATTTTACGCAGACCTCTCTGAGATAAATAGTCTTTTTTGTGCAATTGCAAATGTGAAGTAAGTCTCTGTATCTTATTGGTGAAACTGACTACTTGAAATTCAACAGACCCTCTGTTTTCTTTGTTTCCCTCTTGCGAAATAATTGAAATGAATGAATTTTTTACCATAAAAGAATTTTTCCCTCCCCTTTTTACAGATATGAATTTTATCGATCAGTAAAAATAATGCCAGAAATTTGAATGTAGTATACACAACAATCGGAATTTCTGGCATTATTTTTACTGAGTTTATCAATTAAGCAATTTTGAATTTGATTCGGATAGTGATTCAAAAGGATGGTACATTTTTACACTCACAAAAGCGAATAGTTTTTTAGTACGAAGATTCTGTTGATTTCTTTCTAGATCTAATTAATTTGTCATTAACTTAGTATCGCAGTATCCTATTATGTAAGACAGGCCAAATGTGCATCTAGTTGCTTGCATATAACATATATGTTACAGAATATATAAGAAAAATGTACCATCACCGAATTTTAAATCGTGGATACATATATATCCTTAACATACTGAAACGGCTGCCATTATTGGTATCAAACCAATAGCGATTCATACAAGCTAAATCTTCTAATCGATAATTAGGCCAAAGAAAGAACTTTAGTTTCATTAATTCATTTTTATCTCTATCAAGGTGTTTACTTTCATCCAAAGATTGACCCCAGCTTTTTATGTTGTTCTCCTTGCAAAATACTGGATTTCTATCCACACCATTCTTATTCTTTAAATTTAAAGAATTGAGAATTCTCAATTCTCTACGACGTCGAGACGATAAAATCATTTCCGGAACAAGCAAATCAAAATTATCCTTATCAACATTTTTTTGTTGTCCGTCTCTTTGATTAGTTTGTTGCTTCCTCTTATGAACCAATCCAATACTTATCATTTGATACATAACAAATTCTGCGTCTATAGACGGAACGTCTGCGGGTGCGAAAACCGCTAGACCAGACTTCACCAACTGTAACGCAGTCCAATCCTCATGAGGCATAATAAACAACGCTTCTGGCGGTATCTGTCCCATTCGTATATAGGATAGAATCTTTCGTTTCTTGTAGCTATGCGTTCTTGCTTTATTCAATATCTCCAGTACCTTCATCAGCTCGAGCAGATCCGACGGGTGCAGCAACGACTCATTCGGCGAACAGTAAAAATTCGGATACACCCTTATAAGGTCCTGTAAAGCTAGCAGCCGTGATTTATCCATGTATTCTTTTTTTGTTTCACTCAACCTTTTTTCATAATCTTCTTTAATCATTTCTTGGACGTCTCGGGTGTTGATGTCTTCGCGGTCGTCGACCCTAGGTGCTTGAAAAACATTTTCCTTTTTTCCTTCGTTACTAACCGTTACATTTACTTTAAAATCTGAAAGAAGTAATTCGGTTGGTCTAATCCACGGTTTCAGTGGATATGTCTTCATAGCTCGCGCCAATTTTGGGAAGAACCAATTTTCCCGATTCGAAGCTTCCTCATACCCATCTTCCTCATCCTCATCTTCCTCATTCGAATTCGCTCTGGGTTCCTCATCCTCATCTTCCTCATTCGAATTCGCTCTGGGTTCCTCATCCTCATCTTCCTCATTCGAATTCGCTCTGGGTTCCTCATCTTCCTCATCCTCATCTTCCTCATTCGAATTCGCTCTGGGTTCCTCATTCGAATTCGCTCCGTGTTTTGCTTCATTCAGCCCCATCCAATTAAAAAAGCTTCTTTTTTTAGCCTCTTTTCTTTTTGGAGCCTCTTTTCTTTCTAGACCCAAGCGTTCTGGATCCAAACAAAAGGTATCATCATAAATAAAACCTCTCTTCTCAATTATATGCTCAATTATTTTAGAATTCTTAGTCTCATTTGTTTTAGGGTTAGGTTCGATCCCGCCCGCAAAATCAAATGTGACGTCACAATTTTTGAAAAGCGCCCAATCAAAATCAAAATATTTTCTCCTTCGAGCGTTTTTCATATATATATGCGTCTCATTATTGGCTAGATACTCCGGGTCTGGATCCTCCTCGTCTAGATCCTCCTCGTCTAGATCCTCCTCGTCTAGATAATTCTTGTCTAGATAATTCTTGATAAAACTACCCTCTGGTATATCAAATAATTTGTCGTTCTGTGTAGTGTAGATTTCTTGGTTCTTATTTACTTGCTTAGTTTCAGCAGAAATGTATTTAGATGCAAAAAGATCAAATCTATAGAGTTTTTGAAACTTAGTTTTTTGATTTATTAATGAATATACTTCAGAATCATCTGAATCTCCTTTATTTAAATCGTTATTTTGAGGCGTATAGCGTTGGGTGACTTTATCTCGCCACGTTTGTGCGAGTAATCGAGACCATCTAACCTTAGATAAATTGTATTGATACTGACCTCTTAACCAGTTTTTCCATGGATTCGTTCCAAAATTTCGAAGTTTCTTATGCTTTAATTCGGAAGGAAATATTCCTTGTCTTTCAAAAGAATCCTTTATTGCAGTCTTAAGAAAAAAAGACGTTCCGCGATATTGAAGAACAGATCTTAACTTATCACTAACTTGGGTTTGTGATAATTTGTAAAATACATATGCTTGTGACAGGGAAGATAAATCTGGCAAGGAAGAAAATTTACGATAAATCCGTGCCTTTAGCTTATTAATTCTTTTTTGATTTCTTTTACTAATTTTTTTTTTATTTGTTTCAGTCTTGTGAATGTGTTTATCAATTTCTTTTTTTTTAAAATGGATTCTAGCACTCTTAATGATACATAGAAAGATATCTAGGAATCTTTGGTATATTTTTTCAATGAAAATACTTTGAAAATAACTCCATTTACTTATAAATCGAAGACTTCTTCTTTTTACTATTTTAAAAATATTTTTTGGCGATTCTACATTATTATTTAGTCCTGAAATTAGTTTGTTTTTTTCTTTTGTAATTCTTTCTATTTCATTTTTGATTTTGCTTGTTGCATTAATCAGATCTTGTATTCTTTCTTCTGAAGTTTTATATCGAATTTGACTAAATGATTCATTAATTATCTCATTGCTGATTATAGAATCTTTTTCTTTTTGAGTTTCACTCGATTCATCTACTCCTATTTTTTTTTTCATTTTTTTTTCAAGGTTTTCTCTTTTTCTTTTTAGAACTCGAAACTCGTTGCTAAGCCAGTCTGTGATTTTTTTGTAGTCTGTTAAGTCTGGTAGAACGGAAACCAATGTTTCTTCTATTATTTTTATTATTTTGTTGAAAACGTTTCTTAGAACGTGAAAGTAGTCCACTTTCAATTTAGATTTTGTGGCCTTTTCCAATTTTGCGACTAGTTCGGTGAAAATGGGCCCAAAAAAAATGCCCAAGGAACGGTCGGGTCGTGCATTACCCCAAGGATAATAAGCTAGTCCCCCGAAAGGCGTTAGATAAGCTTCATCTTCGTTGTTTAGCGTGTCTTCCTCAACTTCAACTGTGTGCCAAGGTTTCAACATTAAAGGCGATAAAATTTTGATCTGAATACCCTCTTCCCAGGCCTCCTCCGGAAAGAGCGGGTTTCCTACGGTGCCTAAAATAAAACCTTCATCGGTGGCTATACAATGAATCTCTTGTTTCCAGTCCTCTCGATCCTCATCCCACTCAGGTATCTGCAAGAATAATAAACGGCCGACATTTTTAGCTATTATCGCTAAAGGCAATGCAATATATTTTCTAAAAAGGGAGTTATAAATTAGAAGAGCACTTCTTATTGCCAGCCCAAAATCAAAATCACCCCATGTCTCCAGTCCCTCAGCTCGTGACCTTTCTTCTTCGCTTTCTCTGGCTCTGTCTTCTTCCTTGAATTTTTCGAATTCGTCCTTGTCTTGTTGAAAGATTAATTCTTCGGCTAGGTTTGTAAATTGGTTTCTTTTTTTGCTTTTTTTGCTTTTTTTGCTTTTTTTGCTTTTTTTTTCGTCTATCTTCCCTTTTTTGCTTCCAAACCAACCCATCAAACTTTTCATTTGCAAAACAAGGGGTTTCACCACCCCGAAATAAATAGAAAGTCGACCTCTGACGAAGCCAAAAAAAAGAGGGGAATGCGGAAATATTTCAACCTGTCTTATAACAACTCCGTTTTTACGCCTTTGGGCGCTCCTAGAAATTTTGATTAAATCCTGAGGCCAAAATATTCCGGGCTTGGTCGAAAATACGGCTATATCCACGTCCTCTTTGAGAGGGTCGGCATTACTAATGAGTTTCGCAAAGATCCTACTATTAATGTTTCCCCCACTCGAAAAAAACTTACGCTCAAGCGCCATAAGATCAGGAGGTTGTTTACCTACTTGTTCCGGGTCGGGCCTTTGAATAAGCTTTTTAAGATACCTCTCTGTAGGATTATATATACTTCTAAATTTTAACAGTGGTGATAAAATCTCAAACTCCTCTAACCGATGGGGCGGATGGGACGTGGCCTGTTGGAATTCGCTCTGGCGGAGTAATATGTGGGTCCAGCGCGGGACCTTTTTACGGATTTCTTTGTTTCCAAGATTTCGTACGTCAAAATAGCGTTGTCGGTGAGCTTCCCCCCTTTTTTTTCGACTAATAGGCTTAGAAAAAATTTTTTTCAAAGGATTAGAAAAAAAATTTTTCAAAGGCTTAGAATTAGAAAAAAATTTTTTCAAAGGATTAGAATTAGAAAAAAATTTTTTCAAAGGCTTAGAATTAGAAAAAAATTTTTTCAAAGGCTTAGAATTAGAAAAAAATTTTTTCAAAGGCTTAGAATTAGAAAAAAATTTTTTCAAAG